TTTTGTTTTGGTCTCATATCAGATAACATATAAAAAGAATAACCTTACTGCTCAGGCGGGCGGAAAGGGACAGTTTTTTTTTAGTTTTAAGAAAGGGAAAATTTTAGATATCAAATTTTTGTACATTTCAATTTGAATTAAGAATTCCGCGCACAAAACAAATGCAAATACTACATATACATCTGATCATATATGTATTACTATTATGTATTACAATAAACACTTGAATAAAGAAGGAGGATTAGAAATGCGAGATCTAAAAACATATCTATCTGTGGCGCCAGTAATAAGTACTCTATGGTTCGGATCCTTAGCAGGCCTATTGATAGAGATCAATCGTTTTTTCCCAGATGCGTTGACATTCCCCTTTTTTTCATTCTAGTTACTAACATGGGGGGGGTGAAGAAGATTAAATAAATATCTGGAACTATTACCCCTCTTTTTTTTATAATTCAAAGAAGTTAGAAAAGAGAAAGAATAAAAGTGGATTCAACCTCAGTGAAATTTTGAATTCGGGACGGAGCTTCAAGTAAATTAACTTCAATTCTCTTTCTTAATTTAATTGAGGTGGAAATCTGGTTAGGTCAACAGTATCATACAAGATGCTTAAATAAACTACTGTACTGCGATTCTAAGTATTACTTATTTTCAGTATAATTGGTTACAACACAACATTTCATAATTTGTTTCGAGTGAGCAACTTTTCTTTTTTGTTCCTGTCTTCCGCGTTTCAAATCGGAAAATAAAAGAGTTGAGTGAATAAAAAACCAAAAGGAGGTTCATGGCCAAGGGTAAAGATGTCCGAGTACGGGTTATTTTGGAATGTACTAGTTGTGTTCGAAACAATGTTAATAAGAAATCAACAGGTATTTCCAGATATATTACTCAAAAGAATCGACACAATACGTCTAGTCGATTAGAATTGAAAAAATTCTGTCCTTACTGTCATAGACATACAATTCACAGGGAGATAAAGAAATAAATGGCATCGATGACTTGCTTGTCACTTTATACTTTATAAAAAGGAAGATAAAAAATGACATATTAACATAATAGATAGATATTTTTATATTTCAATTTAATATAGTATTTTTAATATAGTATTATATTATTATTATAATATTAGAATGTTATTATAATTATTTATATTATATATATTTAAATATTTAATTTATATATATATTTATATATATATTGAAATATAAACAAGCAAAATTTCTTAATTCTAATTCTAAATCATTATCATTTTTGATCCGATCAAACGAAAGAAGATTTTCAAAATAAGGAATAAACAAACCATGGATAAATCCAAGCGAATTTTTCTTAAGTCCAAGCGATCTTTTCGTCGGCGTTTGCCCCCGATTGGATCGGGGGATCATATTGATTATAGGAACATGAGTTTAATTAGTCGATTTATTAGTGAACAAGGAAAAATATTATCGAGACGGGTGAATAGATTAACTTTAAAACAACAACGATTAATTACTATTGCTATAAAACAAGCTCGTATTTTATCTCCATTACCCTTTCTTACTAATGAAAAAAAATTTGAAAAAAAGAGAGTTGGTCGTTAAAACGAAAACGACAAGTCTTAGAATCCAAAAAAACTAGGCTTACGTTTCAATTGAATAAAAAGTCCAATCCGAACTCAAACTGATGTTTTGTTCGAAAAATTCCAAAATATGGATTTTGGTGGCGTAAGCCAAAAGCGAATTAGGGAAGTTGGGGAAGAAGAATCAATCTTTTTTTATTAAATGTTTTTTTTGCTTCGTTTAACTACTTGATTATATTATCATCAATCATATTTTAATTTCTATTCTACCTTCCCGGAATTCATTCTCTAAGGCCAAGGAATTCCATGTAAAACAGTAAAACATTTCGATGGATTCCTCCTAATCGCCTTATTTTATGTTTATGATGTCATTGGAAATCATATAAAGACAATTTCTATTTAATATAGCAAGTTGCGCAAGTATTTTACGATTAAGAAGCAACTTTCTCTTGTACAGATTGTTTATTAATCTATTATAACTAAAAGATATTGTATTCTCGCGAATTACGGCATTTATACGAATGACCCACAAACGACGCACATTCCTTTTTTGCTTATCTCTATCCCGATGGGACGAAACCAAAGCTCTGATTTTTTGTTGAATAATATTTCGAGTAAGTCTTGAATGAGCCCCGCGAAAGCTTGATGCGAATAAACGGATTTTTATTCTACGCTTTCGAGCTATATATCCTCGTTTAATTCTGGTCATTGAATACCCGAAACGTTGATGACTAACTGATTGATTTCCTTTCTTTCAGTTATTCTTTTCCCCTTTTCTATAATAACAAAACGGATTTTTCCAATGTATAAAATAATAATTCCAATGGTTTTTGCTACTCTAACCTTCCCAACCACGATTTTTTCTCTAGGCATTTCACCTCGAAATAATAAACTGTATTGATACTCGGTATCAAACAAAAACATAGTAAATAAGAATGAGTAGTAAGATAAAGAAATAGTGGGTTTCATCGTTTTTATGGTTAGTTCTTAAACGGCGAGGTCTTTTCTATACACCGGAGCCCCGTCTTTCATTTAATCAATGCTATTGTTAACTTGTACAGTTGACACTTTTTGGCTCTACCCGTTATTATCCAGTAATAGGTCTCTCACACCAAGATCTAGCTATACAGTAACGGTATTTAATTATGCGGATTGGCTGATTAGCTGACCCTTTTAGTCCGTCTGTTCTTACAAGAATGGTGCCAGAACTTTTTTTGCTTTTTAATTTGAATATGATTATCCCCGCTTAACGGATAACAATTTACTGCCAATGGGGAATTTTTTCTCGTTTTGAAATCGAGAATTGAGGTGATTGAATTTGCACCAAGGGAAACCATAAATTTGATACACAATAGAAGGATAGAACTCTTTTTTAGATAAGGAAGGTTTTTTTTTTCATTTTATCCTATTCATCGGTACTGATCATGGGTAGTCGAAAGTTGTTTCCTTTCGTTTGTCCCAACCCCCAATCTGAACGAGTCGCACATACACCCTAGTACACGTTCCTCGGCGTTGAGGACATCCCCCAAGAGCGGGGGATTTTGTAACATTTCTGATTGGCTGTCTTGTGTTTCTAATAAGTTGTTTAATAGTTGGCATGGTAAATCGTATGCATAATGGGTTGGTTTAGATCGATCCTAACCAGATGATTATAAATGCTTTCTATACCTATTAAATTGATAAATATTCTATTACTTATTCTCTTAATTTGAATTAAGAGAATAAGTAATAGAATTACGAATATTAAATACCCCTAAGAAAAAAATCTCAAATCATGATTTGCGTGAAATTTCTGCTACTTTAATTATGATTATGCAACTGCTACAAGATCAACAATTCCATGAGCTTGGGCTTCTGTTGCTGACATAAAAGTATCCCTTTCCATGTCTTCGGATACAATCCATAAGGGTTTACCTGTTCTTTGTGCATAAACCTTTGTGAGGATTTCGCGCAGTTTCAGTAGTTCTTCCGCTTCCAGGACAAATTCTGCTACCTGTCCCTCAGAATAAGCAGCACTAGGTTGATGGATCATTACCCTGATGATATAAGATAATCAAAGGCTACTCTATCTTGCACGATAAGATAAATGACAGGATAAAGAATAATTAACAAAAAAAGATAGAATTAAATAACCGTACAGGCATTGTTTGGGCATTGCATACGGCTCCACAAGAAACTTAACTTTTTTAGTTGATCGAAGGAAAGTATAGAGCCTATCAGGCCTAGATCGGTAAATGATCCAATAACCACCCTTCTCTTGAGACTTGAGAGGAAATTAGTTAATAAAAAACAAATACTATGGTGGCTCCGTTGCTTTATTTCATCGATGATTTAGCAATCCCAAAGTTTCTTTTTTTTTTCAAATAAAAAAATAATATAATCTTATTTTTTGTTCGTACTTTTTCATAACATTAAGAACCTTTATGGTGTGAAAACAAAAAAGTTTGCAACGCTGAAATAAGGCTCCGACAGATTAAGATAAAATCGGAAATACCCTTAATATCTCATACTACTCTTTCGATAAATAATCTAATGTTAAAAAAAATAAAGGAATTTCTTATATCGAATTCAAAATGCCATGCTATTATTACTTAATATATATTCATATTTTTTATGGCGAAGGCATAGTTTTGTTCTTTCAAATAAAAAAACCCAATGGCGCCGAGCGTGAGGGAATGCTATACGTTTGGTGATTTTTCCTCCGACCAGGATAATAGATCCCATCGAAGCGGCTAATCCCATGCATACTGTTTGTATATCCGGTCGCACATATTGCATAGTATCATAAATAGCCATTCCGGGTATTACCCATCCGCCAGGAGAGTTTATAAACAAATATAAATCTTTGGTCTCGCTTTCTGCACTAAGATATAGCATAAGAGCGATAAGTTGATTCGAGATCGCGCTATCAACCATTTGGCCTAAAAAAAGTAATCTTTCTCGATAAAGTCGGTTGATTAGGATCAGATTCTACCCCTTAGGAACCGTACATGCATATTTTGATGCATACGGTTCAATAAAAATTTAGAAAAAAAAAAGATCAATGTGTAGATTCCAGCCCTGCTTTGTGTGATAGTAAGTCCTTTCTAACTTCTCTTCTAACGAAAGGGTCCTTTCTTTCATTGTTTAAGAAAGATGAGTTTTGATCCGTTTATCTATAAAATCTAAAAAAGAATTCATTAAACTTATCAAACTAACTTCTCATTGATGTATTCTTTCATCGGGATCCAATTTAATAAAAATCACGATGGCATTTTCTTGTTCCTGAATGGGCTTCTTAAATTCTCTTAGGTTTTGTGCTCTACTCCGAGTAAGGATCCGCCCCATTTTTATTTGCACATATAGGGCAAATTTCACCAATACCGCGTCTTTTTGCTCAATTTTTTTTTTCAATTCCTTTCACGTCTTCCGTCAAATAGTTGACGCATCCGTTATATTATTTGAATTTGATTAATTATGATTAGCAGTTTTAAATTGCCTGCTCTTTATTTAAAAATTTTTAAATAGAATATGCTACTAGAATATGCTATAACTATAAGTAGTAATCATAGATATCGTACTAAATTGGGTTTTCTCAACGGAGCCTAGCATACTTCATTTTATTGGTCCAAACAAAACAAGCCAACCATAAATTATTCTAATTGATAAGATACCTCCAAAACTTGCGTTTCATTATACTTCACGCTCCAAATTTTTGATGATTTAATCAATTTTTCTTGGGCGAAACAGAGGTTAATCCCGATCAGGGGAGGAAAACGGGGAAATCCCATACGGCCCAATATATCTGACAAGTCGCACTATATGTCAATCCAATTTTTATGGCCCCTCCCGGGAAGTTGAAAACGGACTTTTGGAACACCAATAGGCATAAAATGTAAAGACAAAAAGATTAAATACTTTATTTCACTTTGATGTGAAAGCGTAACAATGAATTTATTGTCTTAAAAATATTAATATTATATTAGCTTAAATTAGCTTAAAGATATTTAGTCTTAATATAATATATTAATTAAATTATATAAATTATTATATAGATTATTATATAGTTAATTATATTATAATAATTAATATTATTACAATTCTATTAATATTAGAATGTATATAATATTTATATTTTTGATTTATATTCCTATTTATTATTCTTCATATTTATTTAATTCATATTCATTTTTATTTAGTTAATATTTTGATTAATTTTTATTCACAGATTTACTAAGTTCATAAATAACTAAAAAAATAAATATAAATACAAGGAAGACAAAATGAATAAAACCAAACAAAATCTTACGAGCGAGTGCCTTGCATTATGAAAAAATCTCCACGCATTCGCTCTTATAAAATGGGGTTAACCCCCCATTGCGTATTGGTACTTATCGAGTATAGAATAGATCTGCTTCTCTTTGTTCCTACAAACAGAATTGTGACATTATGACTAAAATATTATAAAGAGTAGAAAAAATATTACTCCTTTCTATAAGATAATCCACCGAAAAGGGAGGGGCCATAACATTGTTTTTTCCAGTGCAATAAAGTTACATAGTGTCTATTTTTTGTTGATAAAGGGGTATTTTCATGGGTTTGCCTTGGTATCGTGTTCATACCGTCGTATTGAATGATCCCGGTCGTTTGCTGGCTGTACATATAATGCATACAGCTTTAGTTGCCGGTTGGGCCGGTTCGATGGCTCTATATGAATTAGCAGTTTTTGATCCCTCTGATCCCGTTCTTGATCCAATGTGGAGACAAGGCATGTTCGTTATACCCTTCATGACTCGTTTAGGAATAACCAATTCGTGGGGTGGTTGGAGTATCACGGGAGGAACTATAACTAATCCCGGTATTTGGAGTTATGAAGGTGTGGCCGGGGCGCATATTGTGTTTTCTGGCTTATGCTTTTTGGCGGCTATCTGGCATTGGGTGTATTGGGATCTAGAAATATTTTGTGATGAACGTACAGGAAAACCTTCTTTGGATTTGCCTAAGATTTTTGGAATTCATTTATTTCTCTCAGGGCTGGCTTGTTTTGGGTTTGGTGCTTTTCATGTAACTGGATTGTATGGTCCTGGAATATGGGTGTCGGATCCTTATGGCCTAACCGGAAAGGTACAAGCTGTAAATCCAGCGTGGGGTGTCGAGGGTTTTGATCCTTTTGTTCCGGGAGGAATAGCTTCTCATCATATTGCAGCGGGGACATTGGGCATATTGGCAGGCCTATTTCATCTTAGTGTTCGTCCGCCCCAACGTCTATACAAAGGATTACGTATGGGAAATATTGAAACTGTGCTTTCCAGTAGTATCGCGGCTGTCTTTTTTGCAGCCTTTGTTGTTGCTGGAACTATGTGGTATGGTTCAGCAACTACCCCGATTGAGTTATTTGGTCCCACTCGTTATCAATGGGATCAAGGATACTTCCAGCAAGAAATCTATCGAAGAGTTGGTGCTGGGTTAGCCGAAACTCAAAGTTTATCCGAAGCTTGGTCTAAAATTCCTGAAAAATTAGCTTTTTATGATTACATCGGTAATAACCCGGCAAAGGGTGGATTGTTCAGAGCAGGATCAATGGATAATGGAGATGGAATTGCTGTTGGGTGGTTAGGACATCCTATTTTTAGAGATAAAGAAGGACATGAACTTTTTGTACGTCGCATGCCCACTTTTTTTGAAACATTTCCGGTTGTTTTGGTAGACGGAGACGGAATTGTTAGAGCCGATGTTCCTTTTCGAAGGGCAGAATCAAAATATAGTGTCGAACAGGTGGGTGTAACGGTTGAGTTCTATGGGGGCGAACTAAATGGAGTCAGTTATAGCGATCCTGCTACTGTGAAAAAGTATGCTAGACGCGCTCAATTGGGTGAAATTTTTGAATTAGATCGTGCGACTTTGAAATCCGATGGTGTTTTTCGTAGCAGTCCAAGGGGTTGGTTTACTTTTGGCCATGCTTCATTTGCTTTGCTCTTTTTCTTCGGGCACATTTGGCATGGTGCTCGAACTTTGTTCAGAGATGTTTTTGCTGGTATTGATCCAGATTTAGATGCTCAAGTTGAATTTGGAGCATTCCAAAAACTTGGGGATCCAACTACAAAAAGACAGGGAGTCTGATACCATATTGATCTCTTACTTTTTGCCTCTATTTGATTTTTTTTAATTTGAAATAGGATACTGAAGACTTCTTGATTTGAATCGCTGCTTTTTCTTTGACTCTTGCTCTTTGTTTTATTTGTATCCGGGAGACACTCCTAAATAAACAGATATGGAAGCTATAATTGTAAACCACGATCGAATCTATGGAAGCTTTGGTTTATACATTTCTCTTAGTCTCGACTCTAGGAATAATTTTTTTCGCTATCTTTTTTCGAGAACCGCCTAAAGTTCCAACTAAAAAGTAAAAAGATGAAATGATTCTTTATTATCTTAATTGAAGTAAAGGGCCACCCAATATCGGGTGGTCCTTTAACTTCAATTAGTCCCCGTGTTCCTCGAATGGATCTCTTAATTGTTGAGAGGGTTGCCCAAAAGCAGTATATAAGGCATACCCAGTAAAACTTACAAGTAAACCAGATATAGAGATGGCGACTAGGGTTGCTGTTTCCATTATTATATAATGTCATGATCCCAGTGGATCTATGATAAGATCATTTATTTAGAACGGAATGGTATACAAAGTCAACAGATCTCAATTAATACAAAATAGGATTTATGGGTACACAAAGCGTTGATGGTAGTTCTAAATCTGTTCCAAGACGAACTAATGTAGGGGGTTTATTGAAACCATTGAATTCGGAATATGGTAAAGTAGCTCCCGGGTGGGGAACTACTCCTTTAATGGGTGTCGCAATGGCTCTATTTGCGATATTCCTATCTATTATTTTGGAGATTTATAATTCTTCTGTTTTATTGGATGGAATCTCAATGAATTAGATTCACAAGAACTACTAAATCTTAACTTTGCAATACAAAGTGAAGCGTTTGTGTCTCGGATTTTTTTACTCTAGTCTATATTTGGTAGTTCGATCGTGGAATTTCTTTTTTTCTGTATTTCTGGAATATGAGTGTGCGACTTGTTATAATGGATCCTATTGATAGTACAGAGAACGGGTCTGTCATCTTGATAGAGATGGTTTTTTAGTCCGTCAGATATTTATTATAGTATCTTATCTGGAGCACGGAAGATATGAAATAGATTATGAAGTATTCAAACTATGATTCAGACTTAATATTCAATCCCGTGACCGGACTTCAAAAAATTTCAAAGAGTTAGAAGGTATAAATTGAAAGATTTTTCGTCTTTAAAATTTCTTTGTTTATGTTTATTTTGATCAAGGGAGAAACCTTTCTTTGGATTTATAGTCATTATATTTATTCATTGACATTGATAAGTGATGATACAACGGTTCTTAACTCAGGGAATCCTTGCTTTGTACTTAAATTGAGTTTGAAATGAAAGTTTTATTGAATCATCGTGGTTCTAAGATGAATCTGAGGTTTCTAATCGATTTATAGGATCTTAACAATAAAATTCCTATCAATCAATAATTAAAGAAGATAACAGTAAGGCTGCATTACATATTATATTCCATACAAATAAAAAAATACTCAAAAAATAGGTAAATAGAAGATTCAAGAGGCCTCTAATGATCAACATCAAGAGATGAATGAGCCAACTTGATATTTTGGCATTATAACCACAAAAAGAAAAAGAGTTTTCGGATTTTTCTTTTTTTGTACGTCATCTTAGAGACTATTAACTATTAATTGAATCATAGGAGTAAGACGTTTCTATTATATATCCGTTTCAACTAATATTTTTGTAGTTCTGTTTGAGCGGTACGAGATGAAATTCTCATATACGGCTCTCAGGGGGGGAAATTTTTCTGGTTTACCTATCTCAATAAAGTCTATGATTGGTTCGAAGAACGTCTCGAGATTCAGGCGATTGCAGACGATATAACTAGTAAATATGTCCCTCCTCATGTTAACATATTCTATTGTTTGGGAGGAATTACGCTTACTTGTTTTTTAGTGCAAGTAGCTACGGGGTTTGCTATGACCTTTTACTATCGTCCGACTGTTACTGAGGCTTTTGCTTCTGTTCAATATATAATGACTGAAGTTAACTTTGGTTGGTTAATCCGATCAGTTCATCGATGGTCGGCAAGTATGATGGTCCTAATGATGATCCTACACGTATTTCGTGTATATCTCACGGGTGGCTTTAAAAAACCTCGCGAATTAACTTGGGTTACAGGTGTGGTTCTTGGTGTATTGACCGCATCTTTTGGTGTAACTGGTTATTCCTTACCTTGGGACCAAATTGGTTATTGGGCAGTAAAAATTGTAACAGGCGTGCCGGACGCTATTCCTGTAATAGGATCACCTTTGGTAGAGTTATTACGAGGAAGTGCTAGTGTAGGACAATCGACTTTGACGCGTTTTTATAGTTTACACACT